AAACTTTTTCTTGGTTGGTGTGATCCGTTGGACATAAATCCAATTTTTTAATTTTTTGGATTCCTTCGCGTTTGTTTTTCCCCTTCCTGGCGGTATCAAGATGCCACTGTGTCGGGATATCTTATCTGTCTTGTCCGGAAAATGGATATCTCCCGAAAATATTTTGAGTTCAATCCTTTTTTTTTTTCTCTCCACTCGGATCAACCCGCCGACTTGGCTTCTTATATTTAAAGTGATTCGTGTATCGACTCCAATGATACTATAGTTCTGTACCATTATGGCTGAGGATTCGGGTAAAATATGCACTTCCTCAGGAATGAAAAAAAAGCGATCTACTTTCATTTCGTATTTTGTCTTAAATTTTTGGACTCCTCGATACTCAATCATATCCTCTTTTTGGATGATTGAATCCGCCTTTAGAGTCCCATATTTCAGAATTCCGGAACTCTTTCTTCTGTATCTAGGATCATCAAAAAAAGCAAAAATACTATTTCTACGAAAAATACCATTTATGGGTATTTCAATCGAGATACCTGAATGCGGTATGAATTCTTTCTCTTGCTCTTGAATCGGTTGAAATGGAATGAGAAAGCGATTTCTTCGCCTTTTTGCTAATAAATCCGAGTTCTCATGAAAAATAGCAGAATATATGAAATTATAATGACTAGTACCTAAGATTCCATTCAATTCTGAATAATAGGGAGTCCCTGATTTTTTTTTATCAGCAAAATCCGAACTCAAAAATTTTTGGCTCACTTGATCATTATTCACTGAGAGGCTAGAAATAGATTTTCTTTCGACGGAAAGAAAGGGTATGTTCATTTGATCTTGATCTTTGTGGATCGAAAAAAGAATTAGACTAGATCCACATGAATTTCCTGATAATACCCATAAATGACTTGTTTTTGGTAAGAGATGTACATTACTATATGTAAATTCGGGTGCATGAGACACATCAGTACTCCAGTGCATTTCGCCCTCTGAGTCAGAATAAATATATTTTCTAACCCTCTCTTTAAAATGAAAAGTGTATGTTCCCTCGCGAATCTCAGCAATCACTTGTTCTGATTCCACATATTGATCATTTTGAACTAAAAGAAAACTTTTTGGTGGAATAGTCACGCTATGTATAATATCTTCGCTCTCAATAATTACAGACAAGTCCATATAACATAGAAAGGCAGGATGCCCGTGACGTGTACGTGTAGGATGAACCAAATCCTCATTGAATTTTATTTTTCCATTATAAGGGGCTCGTACATGTTCGGCAGTACCTCCTGTAAATACTCCGCCGGTATGAAAAGTTCTTAATGTTAGTTGAGTCCCCGGTTCGCCAATAGATTGACCCGCGATAATACCTACAGCTTCCCCCAATTCAACTAGGTCACCATGAGTGGGACTCCGACCATAACATAATCGACAGATCCAAGATGTACTCCGACAAGTAAAGGGAGTTCGAATAGATATTGATTGTGTTCCAAAGGTTATTAATCGATTGACAAGTCCAATCCCAAGATCTTGATTTCGAAAGGCGACACATCGGGAACCTATATATATATCGTCTGCTAAGACACGACCAATTAATGTTTGGATAAAAATTCTTTCTGACATCATTCGATTTTTATTTCGAGGACTCACGGAAATCCCTCGGATAGTGCCACAATCTGTTCTACGTACAACAATATGTTGAACTACTTCAACAAGTCGACGCGTAAGATATCCAGCATCTGATGTGCGTACAGCAGTATCTACAACTCCTTTACGAGCTCCATAGCAAGAAATAATATATTCTGTTAAAGACAGTCCTTCGCGTAAATTGCTTTGAATAGGTAAATCAATCATTTGTCCTTGGGGATCCGACATTAATCCTCTCATACCCACTAATTGATGTACTTGAGATGCATTTCCCCTAGCTCCCGAAAAAGACATCATATGGACTGGATTGAAGGGGTCCGTCATCCTAAAATTAGGATTCATTTCTTGTCGCAAATATTCACTTGTAGCATACCATATCTCAATAGATTGGCGTAATTTTTCTACCGCATGTACATTCCCATAATGATGGTGTTTTTCCAAAATCAAACTTTGTTGTTCAGCATCTTGGACAAGCCAGCCCTTAGAAGGGATCGTTAAAAGATCATCAATTCCTAACGAAATGGATGTAGCAGTGGCTTGCTGGAAACCTAGGGTCTTTACTTGATCTAGGATGTGTGATGTATATGCCATCCCAAAGTGATCTATTAATCGGCTAATAAGTCGTTTAATAGCAGTTCCATCTATCACTTTATTGTGAAATACCAGATTGGCCCGTTCCGCCATAAGTACCTCCATATTCTGCTGAATGGGATTCGACAATGAGTTTGAGTCAATGATTGCAAAACTTCCTTTTCTCGATCTTGATTTGCGTAGAATTTTAGGTCAGGAACTATGGTCCGAGTTGAATCGGAGAGGTCCGAATTCACACGGGTGTCCTAGAATTACTTTTTTTAATACCATATTA